TTCGAATAGTACTCAAGATCCTCTGTTTTCGCTTATCTAATAAATCATTTAATGAAAGTAGATTATCTTTCCATTCATTTCACAACTATCATATCTCTTCCCGAACCAAACATGAATCTTTCGATTCAATTGGCTCTCACGCTCAATTGTTTCTTTTATCTTTTCTTTGATTGATGGGCATTCCCATATCTTTGAATGGAATGAGCCTATCCTCTATTTTCTGTTCGTATTCAAAGATATCGATAACGATATCGATAACATCAGAATCTTAGGAGGACTCTTCAGACCAGACAAAAAATAAAAAATTGTCAGCAAAGTTGTTTCTTTATTTGTTCTTTATTTACAACTTATTAAAAAAAAATTTTAAAGAAAAAAGAATTCTATTAGAATTAGAATAGAAAGAAAATTGAATATAATTCTGAACTTCATTCTCATTATTATTAGAATGAGATTTCGATTTTTTTCATCCAAAAAATTCTCTTTTTTATACAAATACAATACATAGGTCGTCGATTCGGCAGTGGATAAAAAAGGGGGGAAGATACCCATCTTTCCAGTTAATGGTTCAAATAATTTTATCCATATGAGTGTTCTACATCGAATAAATTCCCAATTATTCCTTTTTTCTTTTTAGCATTTTTCACCCTTTTTGGTACTCACGTAGCGGTAGAAAGAGTACCATGCTATGCTGTGCCTGGACTTCAAACAATTTCTCTTTAACCATGTAAAAGACCTCAACATTATTGGTTGATAGAGAAGAGAATCAAAGTTCATTTACCAATTAGTCACGAAATGCTATGGTTCTTACATATGATTTCTGAATGAAATCCAATTCAGAAGTAATTCGTCGAGATTGTGCACGCTTTGTTCCTAGTTCTGCTATAAAAAAGAATACATAAATAGAAAGAAAGTGCAGCCGGTGAAATCCAACCTATTCTTGAAATAAACAACTCGCACACACTCCCTTTCCAAAAAAAATCAATACACCCAGCACTACGCTTAGATTTATTGGATTTGTTGCTAAAATATCGGTATTAAACTCGAAACTCCCAGCGGATGACCAGTGCCCCACGGAAACAAAAGAATCGGTTATATTTTTCATATGCTCTCCCCTTATAGATAGGACTAACAAAGAACAGAGTTCTTTTTGTATAACTCTGCTTATTCTTTCTTATTAATGGAATTTGAGAATTCTCAAATTTCTTAGTTATGGTTCCATTTTTCTTCTACGATGAAATGAAACATTAAACAAAAGGATTTGCAAATAAAAGAGCTAATGCCACGACCAGTCCATAAATTGTTAAAGCTTCCATAAAAGCCAGACTAAGCAATAAAGTACCTCGTATTTTACCCTCTGCTTCTGGTTGTCTCGCAATACCTTCTACAGCTTGGCCCGCAGCAGTACCTTGACCAACCCCAGGTCCGATAGAAGCAAGCCCTACAGCCAATCCAGCAGCAATAACGGAAGCAGCAGAAATAAGTGGATTCATGGTAAGTTCCTCGCACCAAAAAAAGAAATGGTTAATGATACAACCAACCAATGAATTATTACTTAATCTACTTCTTTTTGTACTTCTACTTTTACTATTTACTTTACTACACTTATTTTACTTATTTTTTATTTTTTGATCTTTATCACTAAAATCTATCGGGTCACTAAAATCTATCGGGTCGAAGTAGCTAAAAACTCCAAATGGAATTCATAATATTACTGAATTGTCAGAACTACTTCGATATACCATTTTTTTTTACTTTCTACCTTATTTAAATAGATATGTATACGGTTTTAGTCATTGCGTTTCCTTGTTTATAAAATAGTCTATTCTTTCTCTTTCATTCAATTCACAATCATAGACAAAATAGAAAAAGGGCTGATATGGGAATCCATCTAAATGCAATGGGCTAGAAAAAAAGAGATAGGGATAATTACTATTTCACTAGTAAATAACATATACTTTTATTCTTCCATAACGTAAATCACCTGCACTTTTTATTCTAGTAAATCGTATTCTGGAACCATTCTTCGAAACATACACAAGGATTGATACTCATAGGCATTACATGCATTACATATATGTAGTAGGATCCCCAACCCTTCTTTCTCTTCCAAATTCTGCAATATCATCTATCTTTCTTCATATATACATACATGTAGCTATTTGCATTTTCTTATCCAACCCAGTGGATTATATGGAACCCCCGCATTGCTTGAATTGGAATAAGCTTCAAAAAAGACTATAAAGTTAGTTAATGATGACCCTCCATGGATTCACCTATATAAGCCGCAGCCAAAGTTGCAAAAATAAGAGCTTGAATACCACTTGTAAATAATCCAAGAAACATGACAGGTATAGGAACTACTGAAGGCACTAAAGAAACAAGAACAACAACCACTAATTCATCAGCCAATATATTCCCGAAAAGTCGAAAACTAAGAGATAAAGGTTTTGTGAAATCTTCTAGAATATTAATTGGTAAAAGTATTGGAGTTGGTTGAATGTATTTCCCAAAATATCCCAATCCTTTTTTGCTAAAACCCGCATAGAAATATGCCACTGACGTGGGTAAAGCTAAAGCAACAGTAGTATTTATATCATTCGTGGGCGCAGCTAACTCCCCATGAGGTAACTTTATTATTTTCCAAGGTAAAAGAGCACCTGACCAGTTAGAAACAAAAATAAATAGGAACATCGTTCCTATAAAAGGAACCCAAGGACCATACTCCTCTCCAATCTGAGTTTTGCTCAAGTCTTGAATAAATTCAAGGACATATTCGAAAAAATTCTGACCGTCGGTCGGAATGGTTTGTGGATTCCGAACAGCTAGGATGACTGAACCTAATAAGATAGCAATTACAACCCAAGAAGTGATAAGTACTTGGGCATGAATTTGTAAACCTCCTATTTGCCAATATAAATGTTGACCTACTTCTAAACCTGATATATCGTATAACCCTTTGAGTGTTTTAATGGAACATGGTATAACATTCATATTGTATTGTCCTCTAACAGAAATTGAACTTCAAAAAAGTAATTATTTTGATTCAACCATCTCTTTCTCAATTCATCTATGTTCATTCATGAATTTAAGTTATGAATCGTATATTTCGAATACCGAGAAATCACATAAAAAAAAATACCAATCATTTTCTATTTTAAATATTATTCAATGTTCAAAACATAGTTCAAACTCCAAAAGATGCAAACCAAAATAGTAAAAATAAAAGAGAGTTTACCAAAAACAAACTAATCTTCTTCTTTCTTCTTCTTAATGATAAGATTAATGATAAGATAATTAACCATTTTTTATATAACTAGAACGGCCCTCACAAATTGCAGATACTAATTTGGTAAGAATCAATCGAATCGAAGCTATAGCATCATCGTTGGCCGGAATAGAAATATCTGCAAGATCTGGGTCACAATTTGTATCGATTAAACAAATCGTCGGAATACCCAAAATGACACATTCTCGAAGAACCGTATATTCTTCTTGCTGATCAACGATAATTACAATATCGGGCAATCCCGTCATATATTTGATCCCACCCAGATATGCTTGCAAGGTAGATAACTTTCTCTTCAACATTGCTGCATCTCCTTTGGGGAGACGATTAAGTTTCCCCATCTTTTGTTCTGCTCTTAAGTCCCTGAACTTCTGAAGTCTTGTTTCTGTAGTAGACCAATTCGTTAACATACCACCAAGCCATTTTTTATTAACATAATGACATCGAGCCCTTATTGCTGCTGATGCTACTAAATCCGCTGCTTTCTTTTTGGTGCCAACGATTAAGAATTTTTTTCCCCTACTTGCTGCATCAAAAACTAAATCGCAGGCTTCTGATAAAAAACGAGCAGTTATAGTAAGATTTATAATATGAATACCTTTACGCTTTGCAGAGATGTAAGGAGCCATTCTAGGATTCCATTTATTAGTACCATGACCAAAATGAACTCCTGCTTCCATCATTTCTTCCAAATTGATGTTCCAATATCGTCTTCCCATTTTCCCACACTTTCTATTTTTCTTTTTTTTTTCAAAGAGATTTAGTACCCTGTGAAATAAATAATTGTTCCGACGGAACCTTCTACCAGGATTGACCATTTATCTACGACCCAAACCATTTCATTCTTTATTTTTTATTTCATTGATTACGAAATCCATAATCGGACCAGAGAGTTAAAGTAAAAAGAATGAACCTCTTGTTAGGAATTAGTAAATTACATTACGTAAATGATTGGTCTGATGTCTCATGGAAAGTGTTTGGGGCACAAGAAAAAAATAAATCTCTATGGTGTAACAAAATATCTCTCATTTCCAACTCGAATAGATTCTTCCTTTTGATTTTAAAATGAATGTTTTTGTCTTGCTTTGAACGATGTACTAATTTTTTGAATCCGGTACCAACCGGTATAATCCCCCCCAGAACAACGTTCTCTTTCAGGCCTTTCAACCAATCAATACGACCTCGTAGAGCAGCTTTTGCTAAAACTCGAGCAGTTTCTTGAAAACTCGCTTCGGATATGAAACTTTGAGTATTCAGAGATGACTTCGTTATTCCCAATAAGATTGCCCGATAACAGATCGCTTCGTCCAAAACACGCCCTGCTCGCTCTGCTCGCAACAATCCAATAAATTCCCCAGGTAAAAAAACATTAGACATTCCATCTTCTGAAACCAAAACTCTTGATGTTACTTGACGTACAATAATCTCTATATGTCTATTATGGATCTGTACCCCCTGGGATCGATAAACCTTTTGGATCTTATTAACCAAAGAGATACGACTTTGGGCTATGGTGAGTTCAGCTCCAATCAAGAATCCCCAGGGGATCCCAAGAATCCTTCGGATACGTTCGTCCCAACCTTCAACTCTTCTTTCGAGGTTCATCGATATTGAATCAATTGAACGAACTTCTAATATTTGTTCCACTTTTGGAAGACCTTGCGTTATGTCACCAGATCTCGATTTTTCATATATAAATGTAATTAATGTATCTCCTTCATAAAAGGTTTCCCCATAATGGCCATGGACAGTTGCTCCTGGAGTTACCAAATAGGGCTTAGCTGATCTTATAACTAAAGAGTCAACATGAACAATGAAAATTTGACCAGATTTTTTTATGCGTGATCCATATTTCAATAGACATACATTTTCACAAAGGAATTGTCCAAGGCTAATTATTGTCCATGCCTCTTCACAAGAATCGTGATGGAGAAAACACCAATTCAAATGGAATGAATTCCAAATGATGTTACTGCATGGATCGGGATTATAAATCCTACTATTTTCATCTAGGAAACAGTATTGAAATGGAAGTACTTGAAGTACTTGGAAAGTCTGTTGAAATTTTTCAAGTAAAAAATATTTCTTTAAAAAGACTTGATTATAAGTTCTTAAATAGTAAGATGAACAAAAATTGACTATTTTAGGCACAATAGTACCTAAAGGACCCAACAAATCCCTAATTGGAGTCATGGGATCCGATTCTTTTGTCGCATTATTATATCTTGAAGTATTGAAGGGGCCAGTTCGAGAACAATTGGATGATGACAAAATTAGGAAAGATTGGCATTCCTTATTTCGATTCAACAACGTACCAAGAGTTCCCTGATGTTGGGGAACTAATTGAATCTTCGCCTTGGAATCAAAAGGATTTATATGGGTATGATCTAATTCATTATTGGAAATCAATCCTGAACCTACCGTATCATACCTTTTTTCGGTATACGAAATAGTGGATTTTACTAACTCAATTCGGATGAAATCATGAAGCAGATCATTTGCCCTTATTTCAACAAAAGAAGCATGAACCTCTTCTTCTATAGAACTCTTTTTTTCTTGGTCCCAAGTCAATACTAAACAAGCCCGAACTAATTGAATACTTGTGTGAGAAATTCCTCGAATTGACTTGCCATTTCCATAAAGTATATAATTGACAATTCGAAGTTGTATATTATCCTTTTCCTGCAAGAGATCCTGAGAGAAAAGTGTTGCTAAATTTATCCCATCAGCTATTTCATATGTGACTACGGGCCGAACCAAAACAAAATACTTTTTTTTGATAGGTGTAATCCGTTGGACATAGATCCAATTTTTCAATTTTTTTGATCCTTTAGAATTTTTTTTTTCTATTCCTGGTGGTATCAAAACGCCACTGTGCCTAGATATTTTATCCACCTCTCCAGAAAAATGAATATCTCCAGAAAAGATTTTCAGTTCCATACTTTTTTTTTTTCTCTCTACTCGGACTAATCCACCTACTCGACTTCTTGTATTTCTATTTAAAGCAAGTCGTGTATCTACTCCAACGATACTATTGTTCCGGACCATTATGGGCGAAGATCCAGGTAAGATATGCACTTCCTCGGGAATGAAAAAAAATCGATCTACTTTCATTTGCATTTGGTATTTCGGACTAATTTCTTTTGCTCCTCGATACTCAATCAAATCTTCTTTTTTTACGATTGAATCTACTTCGACAATCCCATATTTAGTAATTCCCGAACTGCTTCTTCTGTATTGCGGATCATCAAAATAAGCAAGAATACTATTTCTACGTAAAATCCCATTTATAGGTATTTTAATCGAAATACCAAAAAAGGGTATTAGTTTCTTTTCTTGTTCTTGATCATATTGTAAGGGAATCACGAATCTATTTCTTCGCTTTTTCGCCAAGGAATTCTCTTTACGAATAGAAGTAGAAGGCTCTATGAGATTCCAATAACCCTTGGATATTATTCGATAAGGTTTTGAATAGTCAATATCTTTTTTACCAAAAGTATCCAACAATTTATGTCTTACTTGATCATTAGTCAGTGAAAGATCAAAGATATATCTTTCTTCGAGAGAAAAAGAATTAGCATTCATTTGATCTTGATCCTTGTGGAGTGAAAAAGACACTATATTGGATCTGCATAGACCTCCTGCTAATATCCATAAATGACTTGTTTTTGGTAATAGATGAACATTACTATATGGATATTCGGGCGCATGATAGCCATCAGTACTCCAGTGCATTTCTCCTTCTGACTCAGAATAAATATGTTTTTGAACCCTTTCTTTAAAATGAAAAGTGGACGTTCCGGCACGAATCTCGGCAATCACTTGTTCTGATTCTACATATTGATCATTTTGAACTAAAATCAAACTTTTTGTTGGAATATTCACATTATGTAGAATATCTCGACTTTCAATAGTTACATACAAGTCTATAAAACATAGAAAAGCAGGATGCCCATGACGGGTACGTGTGGGATGAACCAAATCCTCATCAAATTTTATTTTTCCATTAGAGGGAGCTCGTACATGTTCGGCAGTACCACCTGTGAATACTCCGCCGGTATGAAAAGTTCTTAATGTTAGTTGAGTCCCCGGTTCCCCAATTGATTGACCCGCAATAATACCTACGGCTTCTCCCAACTCGACCAGGTCACCATGAGTAGGACTCCGGCCATAACATAATTGACAGATCCAAGATGTACTCCTGCAAGTAAAAG